AGTGGAAAATGGCCCGAATAAATCCAACGAGTTATTAACAATCCTGTTAGACATAAAAAAGTAGCTATCATCCCCTTTTCTGAGGAATAATATGGTTTTCTAATTTGATTGCCCAATAAGCTTATCAAATGAATTGTAATTACAATTGAAACAATAGAAAAGGAAATATGAGTTAATATATGCTCTAAAGTTGAAAATATCATAAAAATGAAAAAACGGGGGATCCCCCCGTATTAATTAAGAAATAGAAATTGGGAATTTAATTTAATTTTATTATAGGATCTATTTGATATCTTTTAGAAGATGGCATGCCGCCACTCGGACTCGAACCGAGATGCTCTAGCACTGCTTCCTAAGAGCAGCGTGTCTACCGATTTCACCATAGCGGCTTGCTCGAACTCATAATAACCTATTTATATTCAATCGTCGAGATTGAACAAGTCAATTCACTCAAATAAGTTTTTTTAGTAAAGATATATAAAAAAAAAAAAGAGTTCAAAAAAGTCAATTTAAAGGTTCAGTAGTTTCTTTAAGGTGTCTGGTTTTAGGGCTTTGACGTAGTTTAGCCGATTCTAAAATACGACTCTTGCAACGATAGAATTCTTCGATAGACTAAAAAATTTTTTTCTTTTATTGTCATTATTTCTGGTTTATCTGATTTAATAAATTCAATTTGAAACACAAACTAAATTTTATCAATGAATCTAAAATATGTCTATTTTGGATTACTCCAAATTGCCACTTGTACATATAATAATATCTCAACAATTAAGTTCTTTTATTGATTATTCATTGGGCTGAAAATTGGATATATATGGAAAATACATTAAATATAGTATATATAATAAATTAAGAAGTCAGAAAGTTATCCAAAAATCTTTAACACGGAATGGATTAGTTTGAACAATTAATTAATTTGAACTAAAAATATTCTATCTGCCCTTCCTGATAAATATAAAATTTTTTCATTATTTATTCTTTTAAAGGTCGATGGGGAAAAGAAGACTCCCCACCACCAAAATCTGAATGAAAATATACTAAAAAAATCAAATAAAAAATCTTATATATTTGATTTTTAGAATTTAGAAAGAAGAATACTTCTTCTTTTTATAAGATTAAGAGTCTATTTCATATTGATTAGAATAGGAACTGCCAATTGTTAATTTTATATTAACTTTAATATTAAATTAACAAATTACTGAGATATTAATTACTGATCCAATTTTTTTAGTCAAATCCATTCCAAATTATTCCAATATTTTAGGACTTATTTGTTTGTCGTACAAAAAAACTTTTTGAATTCCCGGTAGAAAGAGATTTCCCTAATGACAAAGCTTTTAATGCCGCCCAATATCCTTTCCTTTTCCAAATATTTTTACGAATACGCTTTTTTGATATCGAAGTACGTTTTTTTGGAACTGCCATTTAAAAAAGAAGAAGTTAGTCATTGTTATAGTTGGATGTGAAAGACATCTATTGTTCAAAACGAATTATTATTTCTTATCTTATTTCATTATCTATTTTTTTTTTCTAAAAGATTCTCTTCATAGAAATCTAGATACGTCAAAGATCCGTGAAAATAAAAAATGACTCGAAATAACAAAATTTTGATTCCATACACTATTTGTAAAACCAAAAATTTTTGGTTTTGAACTCTTAGTTCTCGTTGTTTATATCTCATCTGCTATGGGATAGAAATCAAAAGAAATAAAGAACCTAAAATACCTTTATTTTAGTCATTCTATATTTTATTTACATGTAATAAAATACCTTGTAAACTTTTGCCTAATAAATTGAGTCTTTTTTTAGTAAAACTTGAAAAAAAAATACACCTAAACTTTAAAACTCGAATGAGACTAGTAAAAAATCTGTTAAAGGGTATGTAGTTTGATAAAAAAGGATCTCAGTCATTTTTTATCCTTGCTCGATAAAAAGTTCATTTTAGAGCTATAATCTTATAAACTTTCCAAATATTCCTAATAAATTGTTTTGATTGAAATGGAAAACAATAAATCCCATAATGAATTAGTTAATGAGTTTAAATAAACTAACTAAAATCAAGAGGTTTTATTTCATTAGACCAACGACCTTAGTTAATCCTCTAATTCATATTAGCATCAAGTACTCTTTTTAGCCTAAAATTTTATCCTTGCTCTATGAATATTAATAATATTTTTTATTTTCCTATTATAACTATTCGTTTTTATATGTCACTTGGTTATATCATTTGACCAATTGTAACTTCTTGTTTTGCATATTTGAACAATTTTGAAAAGACTCAGAATAAATACTAATATAAATATAAATTATTAAATAAGTTAGTGCATATCTTTATTTTTTATTTACTTTTTCGAAAGAGCTAAGATCCGGTGAATCGGAAACAATTAATTAAGAAAAAAAACTTTTTTTATGGAACAGACATATCAATATGCGTGGATAATACCTTTTCTTCCACTTCCAGTTCCTATGTTAATAGGGTTGGGACTTCTTATTTTTCCGA